GGGCATTTATAACACGACCTAAATAAGCCTCGCTTACTGGTATCTGAGCAATTCTTCCCGTTGCTTTTACAGAACTTCCCTCCTGTATCAGCAAACCATCACCCATTAATACAACACCAACATTATTTGATTCTAAATTTAGAGCTATGCCTATAGTACCCTCTTCAAATTCTACTAATTCACCTGCCATTACTTCATCAAGACCATAAATACGAGCAATGCCGTCGCCTACTTGAAGTACGGTACCGGTATTTACAATTTTTACTTCTCTATTATATTGCTCAATACGTTCACGGATAATATTACTAATTTCATCTGCTCGAATGGTTACCATGAGTATTTCGTAATTCTTTTTTTTGAAGAAAAAAAAAATAATGCCTACAGTAGAAGGACTAATCAGTTAGTTATTTCTTTCATCGTCCCAAACATGCCAATATTAGCACTGATGGTACGTAAATGTAACTCGTTGTCCAAACAACTATTCAGAGTTCCTAGAGCTCCTTGTAAGGCTTGTTGGAAAACCTGTTGTCGTACTTGATTAATCGCTCTTTGTTGTTCAAAACGAATAGTTTCATTTTTATAATTTTCTAATTGTTCCAAACTTTTAGAAGTTGAATTAATCAAATTCAATTTTTCTCGTTCTATCTCAGAGTATCCATTCACTCGAAACTGATCCGCTTCCATTTCGACTTTCCGTAAGCGGGCCCGGGCTTTTTCCAGCTGTTCAATGGCCCCCCCGCGGAGGTCTTCTGAATTTTGAATTGTTTTCAAGATCCTCTGTTTTCGATTATCTAATAAATCACTTAATGAAAGTAGATTGTCTTTCCATTCATTTCAAAACTTCGACGATCCCTTCCCGAACCAAACATGAATCTTTCGATTCATTTGGCTCTCACGCTCAATTATTGCAATTATTTCTGGGAAATTCCCATATATCTTTTTGAATGTAATGAGCCTATCCTCTTTTCTCTATTCATATTCCACAAAGAAAAATAAAAAAAAAAATTGATCATTAATCCAAGACCCGAATATTCGGAGGACTCTTCTGACCAAACAAACAATTGTCAGCAAAGTTGTTTCTTTTTTGTTCTTCAAATCCAAAGAATTTTTCTTACTTTATACATAACATAGGTCATCGATTCAGCATTGGATAAAAAACAAAAAAAGGGGTTCAAATCATTTTATCGAAATGAGTGTTCTATATCGAAAAAAAATCCCAACTATTTGAAACGATTTATGTATTAACATAGTAGTAGAAAGAGTACCATGCTGCGTCCGGACTTCAAACGGTTTAGCTTTAACCATGTTAATGGTCCCACATTATTGGTTGATAGAGAATCAAAGTTGATTTACCAATGAATCACGAAATGCTATGGTTCTTCAATATGATTTCTTGATTTTGTCAGAAGTAATTCGCGGGATCATGCACCTTTTCGTAGTTATAACGAGAAAAGTACAGTTGGTTGTATCCAACTTATTCTTGAAATAAACAACTCGCACACACTCCCTTTCCAAAAAAAATCAATACACCAAGCACTACGCTTAGATTTATTGGATTTGTTGCTAAAATATCGGTATTAAATCCGAAACTCTCGGCGGATGGCCAGTAACCCAAAGAAATGAAAGAATCGGTTACATTTTTCATATGATCTCCTTTTATAGATAAAACTAATTATCTATTTCTTTCTATTTTTTTTTTTTTTTATTTTATTAATTTCCTATTTCGTTTCGAAATAGAGTAAAAAATATGTTGTAACAATCCTAAAAAAAAGTTCCATTCGACATTGGACTAAGAAAGGGAAGGAAGAAGGCGAGTCAGTATGCTAATGCCCCATCCTCAAATCAATCCTTCCCATAGGTTATTGTCCCAACGAATAAGTAATTGTAGGAGTGAAAGCTTCATATAATTCGAAAAAGCAAAAGCAGCAAGTCCAAGTAAATAAAAAGTAAATAAAATACGAAAAAAAATACGTAATTTTTTTAGGATTAAACAAAAGGATTCGCAAATAAAAGTGCTAATGCTACAACCAGTCCATAAATTGTTAAAGCTTCCATAAAAGCCAGACTAAGCAATAAAGTACCTCGGATTTTTCCCTCCGCCTCGGGTTGTCTCGCGATCCCTTCTACAGCTTGGCCCGCAGCAGTACCTTGACCAACCCCAGGTCCAATAGAAGCAAGCCCAACGGCCAACCCAGCAGCAATAACGGAAGCGGCAGAAATCAGTGGATTCATGATAAGTTCCTCACACCAAAAGAAAGAAATGGTTAATGATACAATCAACCAATGAATTATAACTTATTATTCCATCGCTAAGATTTATCCAACTAAAAACTCCGAATTGAAGTAATAATATTATTGAATCGTCAGAACTACTGCAATCTCTCTTTTTTAGTTCCTATCCATCCACGTAGTTTTTGTGAATCCATACGACTTTTGTTCTTCCATTTCTTTATTTTTTCTAAAGCATTCTTTGCTTTGAATTCTTCATTCTTTTTCTTGA